GTGTCTATCATCTTACGAGAATAGAGTATGGTATAGATCAACCGGAAGAGGTATGCATAAAAGTATTTGCCCCAAGGAGGAATCCTAGAATTCCGTCTGTTTTTTGGGTTTGGAAAAGTGCGGATTTTCAAGAAAGGGAATCCTATGATATGTTGGGAATCTTTTATGATAATCATCCACGCCTGAAACGTATCTTAATGCCTGAAAGTTGGATAGGATGGCCTTTACGTAAGGATTATATTGCCCCTAATTTTTATGAAATACAAGATGCTCATTGAATAATCAGAAACTAATCTTCACTTCTACAACTCCAGATATTAAAAAAATTTTTATTCTCTTATAGATCAAACACAGTAATTGAAGTTTCATTCACATATTATTTTTTATTTATTTTTATTGGGCAGGCTAAATAAAATAAATAAAATACTAAAAAAAATTAGAGGATTCATTGAGATTCTCAAGTTTTGAAGATACTTTTTCGAATGAGCCGAGCCAATAGGATGAAACTAAAAGAGTTCTGCATCATGAACTGAACTATGTACCGCGCCCATCACTTAGATGGGCTATAGAAAGTAACATAGGAAGAAATGAAGAAATAGAATATGAAAATATATAAGGAAATGAAAGAAGATCATATTCTATTTGTACTGTATCTGGGATGAATTTTGACTATTCCCGCCCCTCAACTCCCCTAGACTGTACTTTTTGGTCTTTCAACCAACTAAATTGAATATGTATGAAGTATTAACGTTCTTTTTGAACGAGAGGAGACACAGTATGAACAAATAAAAAAACAAGAGTAAACAAAATAAAATTCTTTTGTATACTTTATATACATATGATATAAATAAAGGGTATGTCTCCGACACTTAGATGGATAAATATTTATCATGATCTACATGATCTATACTATATAATGAATATGTATGTCGACCCATATCAATTAATTTGTAGAATATATACTCATACAAATTATTCGTGTGCCAGGAACCAGATTTGAACTGGTGACACGAGGATTTTCAGTCCTCTGCTCTACCAGCTGAGCTATCCCGACCATTCACGACGCATCAGCCCCATTTTATTTTAATATAGTACTTGGGTCTATGTCAATTACAAAAACGAAAAAAGTATTACAAAGTATTATACAGGCCCTGATCGAATTTCTTGGATCTTCAAAAAAAAAAATTGAAATTTTGTAAGTTTCAATACAGTACAAGTAATGATATGTATTGTATTATTAATTATTCAAATTCAATTTTAATTTTAAAATGGGGACTCCTTGCTCAAAGATGTTCATTTGTACGTGTATCATATATATCATGCACAAGGTTTGTGATAAGAAAAAAATTTCTTCTCAGATCCATTTGTGTTTGTGAAAGAGAAAGAGTAGAATGAGAATGAATGAGAAACATAACGAATTTTGAATCGCTAACAAAATGAGAAAATACAAAATTAGGGAGTCAGCCGGGTCATTTTGGGGATAGAGGGACTTGAACCCTCACGATTTCTAAAGTCGACGGATTTTCCTCTTACTATAAATTTCATTGTTGTCGATATTGACATGTAGAATGGGACTCTATCTTTATTCTCGTCCGATTAATCAATTCTTAAAAAGATATATCAGACTCTGATGGAGTGAATGGTTTGATCAATGAATATTCGATTCTTTTTTAAATTTGGAATCGATTCACAACAATTCTTTCATTTTTCATATAAATATAAAAAAATACAGATTCGGGTCGTCATTAATCATTTGGAGATAGTATTTCAGTACTATACGTATGTATATAGGTTTATCCTTCATCTTTTCTGAAGTTTCGATGGAAGGATTCCTTTACTAACACAATGCAGCCAACTCCATTTGTTAGAACAGCTTCCATTGAGTCTCTGCACCTATCCTCGGTTTATGAAACCCTTGTTTGTTTTCATAAAACAGGATTTGGCTCAGGATTGCCCATTTTTTATTCCAGGGTTTCTCTGAATTTGAAAGTTCTCACTTGGTAGGTTTCCATACCAAGGCTCAATCCAATTAAGTCCGTAGCGTCTACCAATTTCGCCATATCCCCCTTTTTTTTTGTTTTGTGATGTGATTAGGATCAAATTATGATGCCGATCCCTTTTTTTCTTTCATTTATATCGGGAACCGTTGAATTCATTAGATACCGGCTCCTCTATTGAAAAGTGTTTTCTACTATTTGATTTCTTGTCTATTTTCTTTCATCGCTATCGGCTGCATTTGGTCCAATCAGAAATGATTCTATCATTTCTATATCAGCAATTCAATATAGATATATACCACATAACATATATAATATTATACTATAATATATTATATATTTATTATACTTATATATGCCCCTATTTCTATCATTTTTAGCGTGCAATTTTTAATACTTGAACGGTCGATTCTTTTTTTTTTTTTTCGTCGTAGCTTTCACCTTTCCGAATGAAACCAGAGGAGTGTTTCATTATGATCTGGATTGAACTTTTATCTTTCATTTTATTCTTATCCTTTTCTTAGGGCGGACCCTCTATAACATAACTAAAAACATAACTAAAAAAAAAAAAACGAAAGGGGAAATTTTAGTATTATTAATTTAAAATTTGATTTATAACCCTAACTAAAACAAATAAAATGGCTATAACTAATCATTACGTTAATTTATAATTATAAGATAATTCTAAATAAAATTATTTATTTATTTATTAATGGAATATTAAATTATATATAATTATATTATTAATTATATATTATTAGATTGTAATATACAATAAATATACAATAAGATTCTAACTTAATTACTATATACTAGATACTAGATTATATTTAAAATTATAAATTTATAGAAATATAAAATTCAATATTTAAATATATATTAAATATATATTATATGAAATAAAAAAAAAAAATACTAAAATAGTAAAAAAAATCTTACTATCTAATTAAGTTAAGCTAATTAAGATATTGATTATTGATAAACATATATTTGATAAATAGATCGAAATTTAATATCGCTATATTAATAGAATAGGTATGTTCTATAATATTCAAATATCCAATATTTTTGGAAATTCTATTTTATATTCTTATTCTTTATATATATATATATATTTTAAATATATATATTTAAATTTTTCTATATATCATATTTCTTATGAAATAGCTAAGAATGAACAGTTAATATCTCAGTAGTTTACTAAATTAGTATACGTGTACAATTTATGTTATGTGAGCCCGCTTAGCTCAGAGGTTAGAGCATCGCATTTGTAATGCGATGGTCATCGGTTCGATTCCGATAGCCGGCTTTTCTCCATTTGTTTGATTTTTTATTTTTTACATAATTGATAATGTGAAATCAAAGTGAAAAACTTCTTTCCCTTTTCCCAATGGTCACCGATCTATTTCTATTATCTCGTAGGAACTTCCAATTATGAATAAAAATTGGATTGGAGGAGTTCGGTCTCTGTAGAACAAATCAATCAAGAAAAGAAACCTTAATTTTTTTTATTATTATTTAAAATTTTATTTAAAATTTTAAATATTTATATAATACATTTATTTATATACAATAAGGTCCGGATATTGATACAATTCCTCTAATTATTCTATATCTTTGTAATACAATACTTCAGTAAATTTCGCTTAATTTATCATATTTTAGTTTAGTTTTAATTTTTGTTTATGAAATTTCATAAAAAATAAGGAGTCTTTATGTCGCGTTACAGAGGACCTCGTTTCAAAAAAATCCGTCGCCTGGGGGCTTTACCGGGGCTAACTAGTAAAAAGCCTAGAGCCGGAAGCGATCTTAGAAACCAATCGCGTCCTGGCAAAAAATCTCAATATCGTATTCGTTTAGAAGAAAAACAAAAATTGCGCTTTCATTATGGTCTTACAGAACAACAATTGCTTAAATACGTTCGTATCGCCGGAAAAGCCAAAGGGTCAACAGGTCGGGTTTTACTACAATTACTTGAAATGCGTTTGGATAACATCCTTTTTCGATTGGGTATGGCTTCGACTATTCCTCAAGCCCGCCAATTGGTTAACCATAGACATATTTTAGTTAATGGTCATATAGTAGATATACCAAGTTATCGTTGCAAACCCCGAGATATTATTACAGTGAGGGATGAGCAAAAATCTAGGGCTCTGATTCAAAATTATCTTGATTCATCCCCCCGTGAGGAATTGCCAAAACATTTGAGTCTTCACCCCTTCCAATATGAAGGATTAGTCAATCAAATAATAGATAGTAAATGGGTCGGTTTGAAAATAAATGAATTGCTAGTTGTAGAATATTACTCTCGCCAGACTTAACCCTAACTAAAATTACAAGGGTTCGGACAATTTTGCCCCCTCTATTTTGGCTTAAGTAAAGGGACCCGAGGTAAGTAAGGTACGGGGTTTGATCTGGGGATTTCTCTCTCATTCATGTATCATAGATCGGTAGGGGATTTTCATTCCTTGTCCATTTTGGACAGTATTTTTCGTACCACAGAAATTCTGATTTAGGAATAGAGAATCTATATCAAAGAAAAGAAAGGTCTAACTGTTGGAGTATCCATTCTTATTTGATGCATTGCAGTCAGTAACATTGGTGAATTAGGCGAAGAGTACGGAAAGAGAGGGATTCGAACCCTCGGTAAACAAAAGTCTACATAGCAGTTCCAATGCTACGCCTTGAACCACTCGGCCATCTCTCCTACATAATGATTATGTCCCAAAAACCGAGTGAATAGTGAGTCATTCATATTATTTTGGATAGGTATGTACATTCAATTTTAACTATAAAAATAGAAAACTTTTCATCAAATACAAATCCTTCCTCCGAGGAAGGGGATAAAGATAAATCTTTTTTGTTAAAAATTGTAAAATAAAGATATCTATCTATTCATGTTTGCGAAGATAGTGTTTCTAATATTTATACCGGATTAAAACCGGATTAAATCACTCGATTGGAACGAATCCAACGATCGATCTATTTTTTTAGACTATGCTT